TTTTTTTTCTTTTTTGCTCTTTCCTATTTTATAACCACAATAATTAGGAATAGAGAATTTCTATCAAATAAGGGTCTTATTGCGGGAATAATGGTTTCAATTGTTATTTGATTTGATACATTGTGGTCGATAACATTGGTGAATTAACAGAAACGGAAAGAGAGGGATTCGAACCCTCGGTAAACAAAAGCCTACATAGCAGTTCCAATGCTACGCCTTGAACCACTCGGCCATCTCTCCTACATAATCTTATTATTGACCAGAAACTGAGTGAATAGCGAGTTATTCATATTACTGCAGTACAGGTACGACCGATCACTAGTTACATAGGAAGAATTCCTTTCCCATTTAATATTTCTCAACAAAAACTTCTCTCATTCATCAGCTACCCCGCGGATCTATTCCAAATTTATGAATCGTCCCATGGATTTTTATATTTCGATTGTATGGCGTGGTGTATACACGTTATGCAAACAGAAGGTATGGTTACTCTACTCTATTTTTTCATGGAATGATTATTCCATTCTTTTTTCTCTTTGGATCATAACCAAATCAAAACTTCTCGAGTTATTAGAATCTGTAGTAAAAAAAGTCCTTGGTTATTTAACTTAGATGAAATAGTAATAGTTCCGCTCATTGGTATACTACAAAAATGGGAATGAAATCAATCTGATTCCAATATCTCATATCTTTCCCAAACAAAAGGGGACAATTTAAGTGGAAAGCCCATATCTATTTAATATCTATTTATTAGAATAAAATTAGTCTGTTTTTATGTTATTTCGTACTGTATAATTCCTTTGCTTTGTTTGTGGGATCATTTTCCCCGAGGGGTAATGAAAAGAATTCTAGAATGGATTGCTAATTATGCCTAGATCTCATATAAATGGAAATTTTATTGATAAGACCTCTTCAATTGTAGCCAATATCTTATTACGAATAATTCCGACAACTTCAGGAGAAAAAAAGGCATTTACCTATTACAGAGATGGTGCGATTTGATTCTTTTTTCTTGTTTTTTTTAGCCCTCACCTCAGTCTTACGAGAAAGAGACGCGGTTCGGTATAGAAAGAACGAAATTCTTGAAATAAACCTACGCTCGGTGAAGGTGAAGTTTGGAGATAGAACAATTCCTTCTATCGTGTATCCTCGATTGATGCAGCCTCAGATGTTTCAATTGTTGATTTGAGTATTGAGCGAAAGGTTACACCTATGGGTTCTGTATTGCGGGTCAATCCTACACTACATTAGTACCAATAGACGGCATAAGGGAAAAAGCACTACACCTAGGAATCAACAACACAAAAACTTTGTTATAAATTCCCCCTTTCCTTATCGGTATCGGGACTAACAAGAATGGTTGGGACAACAAACATCCATCTCGTTTGTACTTTGGATACCCGTATAACCATCAAAGATCGTTGAAGTGACTAATTCCTGGAAATAGAAGGCGTTGAGAACAAAGAAATTGTTGGAGTTACCATTTATATCTAACACTAATATGATTGGTGTTAAGAAAAAACCTCTTGCGGGAAGGCTGGCTAGAGATTTCTTGTAAAAATACTAGTTCCTTTCAGTTCATAATGAGATGAGAATAGTTCAATTTTTATTCTATGGATTATTCCCCTTAGTACTATGCGCAGAAGGGAGGAGCCGTATGAGATGAAAATCTCATGTACGGTTCTGGAACGGAGATTTTTTTAATAGAATGAACGACCGTAACGGATGTTGGCTCAATCCGAAGGAAATTATGCGGAAGCTTTACAGAATTATTATGAAGCTACGCGACCAGAAATTGATCCCTATGATCGAAGTTATATACTCTATAACATAGGCCTTATACACACAAGCAATGGAGAGCATACAAAGGCTTTGGAATATTATTTCCGGGCACTAGAACGAAACCCATTCTTACCACAAGCTTTTAATAATATGGCCGTGATCTGTCATTACGTGCGACTATCTCCACTATAGAAATAAGGAAAAAAGCAAAGATCAAATTGGCTAGTAAATACTAGAAAAAATAGGCTTTCTACATAATGCATCGTCCAAAGCAACGATTTTTATCAGCTGTAGCAAGGAAAGAGACTTCACGAGAACCAAAATAGGAAGAAAAAAAAAAATGAGTGCAGCCTATATACTATATTCTATGGATAAAGGATCAAATTGATAGAGAAAGCACCGTAAAGATCAATTAGCGAGCTATTGAGTCGATACAGTTAAGAACTGCTTACTTATGTCATGATATGGGACAAAAGTTAGGAATCAACTTATGTAATAGAGTCGATCCACTAAGGTATTGAGCAGCGGTGTAGCATCAGATCCCAAAGATAGTAAGTTCTTTTTTCTTATGGAAAAAAGTCTTTTTCAAAGATTCTATATGAATTCCATATATGAAACCGAGATAGTTACCTTTCAGAAAATTCTAACGATATTGTGGGGATACCTATGCTTCATTCTTCTGAAGGTGGGAGAAAAGATCAAACTGATTCTGATTATT